TAAACTGATGTTAATAAAGAAATTATTAAGATTAAAATACCCCCTATAATATTAAATATATTAATCAAAATCATAGCTCTGTTACCCGATCCTTCGTTATTAATTCCATGTTTTTTTAAATTACCTAAGAACACAGAAAAAAATAATCTTAAATAATAAAATAATCTTATTAAAGAACCTAAAATTAGAACAAAAACAGCAGATATCCAAGGACCACTTACGCTTCTTATAATTACTAATCATTTAGAGATGAATCCAAGCAAGGGAGGTAGTCCTCCTAAGGATAAAAGCAACAGCATGATTGTAAGGGTAGCAAAACCCCTGTTTTTTAAATTATTAATATCTTTCATTATACCAGAGTCATTGTACCAAAGACTTATAAATAAAGAAATACTAATTAATACATAAATTCTTAAATATATTTTTATTGCTCATTCAGAATGAACAAGAGCGAATATTATCCACCCTAAATGACTAATAGATGAATATGCTAGTAGAGCACGAATCTGAGTTTGATTTATCCCTCCTACTCCCCCAATTAACGCAGAACCCGCACTAATTGCACATAATATGAAGACTACCCTATATGACTGCCTGATTTCCAATAAACAAAGAATTAAAAATAAAGGAGCAAGCTTCTGTCACGTAGCTAAAATCAAACAAGAAACTCAAGGTAACCCTGCTATCACACCAGGCAACCAATAATGAAAGGGGAAGAGGCCTAATTTAATGCATAAACCTCTAATTAAAAACACAAAACCCAAGACTCTGGGATTTCTAATTTTAGTATACATATCTCAAGTAAAAGATATATTGAAAACTAAAAGGCTACCGAATATCAAAAATCTGGAACCTAAGGCTTGAACAATAAAATACTTCACAGCAGACTGCCTTTCAGACACTCTTTTTTGATATACTAACATAGGTAAAAACCCAATTAAATTGATTTCTAAACCAGCTCAAATTCCAAGTCAATGGATAGAAGAGACAGATAACAACGTACCAATCCCTATTACTGACATGAATATATAACCAAATGGAAGTCTTGAAAACATAAGAAAAAGGATAAAATCGAATTACCCAAAACAAAGTTAGCAGCCCTGTTTTACTCCAAGTTTTTTCTTTATTGAGCTCAATCTAAAGAACCTTCATTTCACTCATGAAATAAGCCTAAAATAAGAATCATTAAGAAAATAAATGTTCCAATTATCAAAGAAAAGGAAAAATTTCCTATTATCCTTGCTAATACTGGAAATAACAAAACGATTTCTACATCAAAAATTAAAAAAATAATAGCTAGTAAAAAGAACCGCAAAGAAAAAGGTAAACGAGCTGATTTAATAGGATCAAACCCACATTCAAAAGGAGAGTTTTTTTCACGATCTCTAATAGCCCGCTTAGCCAGCACTCAACCAAGAGTCATAACAACGACAGATAAAGCTAAAGCAATAACTCTTCTAAAAAATCTACTTAGCATTTTTAGTACTAGAGAATTATAATCATCCCATATTAATCAACATCAATGATTTCCGTTCATCCGGCGTAGTACTTAACAATTTATTTAACTTTTCTAAATGAGTAACTAATTTTACATTCTCCTAATTAACAGCTAGGCGCCTCTTTTTGGCTTTCATTTATTGCAATATAAAAAGGGACTTTCACCCCCAAAATACGGGCCGAAACCGTATGCAAATTTCTCGCTTTTTATACCCTTTGACCCGAAAGTTTTCAAAACTTATTGTCTAAATGCAAATCAGATCTTTTACTTTAAAGTATCAAGTCCATTTCTTAGAGGCACATTTGCCGTTTTTAGATTAAAAATCTAACACTTATATCTCAGTCATCTAAGAAGATCTCTAAGTTAACACCCTCATCAATAAATTGACAAGTATAAAAATAATCAAACCACATCAACGAAGTGTCAATATCATGCAGCTGCCTCAAAACCAAAATGATGACCGGTAGAAAAATGCTGTAACCAAACACGAACTAAACACACCAATAAAAATGTTCTCCCAATAAGTACATGTAAACCATGGAACCCTGTCGCTACAAAAAAGCTTGAACCATAAACTCCATCCGCAATAGTAAAAGAAGCTTCGTAATATTCACAAGCCTGCAAAAAAGTAAAATAGATCCCTAAAATCACTGTAGCCAGAAGTCCTTGCAGTCCTCCAGGGTTATCTCCTTCCATCAACCTGTGATGAGCTCAAGTTACTGTTACTCCCGAAGCTAACAAAACTCCAGTGTTTAATAAAGGAACTTCAAAAGGATTTAAGGGAGTAATTCCTGCAGGAGGTCAGCATGATCCTAATTCTATTCTAGGAGCCAGTCTACTATGAAAATAGGCTCAAAAAAATGCAAAGAAAAAACAAACTTCCGAAACAATAAATAGAATCATCCCTCAACGGAGTCCTTTTGACACTTGAATCGTATGAAATCCTTGATAAGTTGCTTCTCGAATTACATCTCGTCATCACTGAATCATTGTCATAACAATAAGAAATACCCCAAGCAATGCCGTAATATAACCATATCCATGGAATCAGCCAGCTAGCCCGGATGTTAAGAATAATGCTCCTATAGAACCAGTTAAAGGTCATGGTCTAAATTCAACTAAATGAAAAGGATTACGCGCCATAATTAATTATCTATATGATTTCTAATAAGCCAGCGCCTCCCAACTGTGAGCGCTGGCTTGCTTTGAGACAATATTTGCCACCCTAGCATCTTCAGTGCTATGCTCTATAAATTAAGCTATCAATGCTAAATAAGATATTTGAAAGAAAATAGAATGAATACAAAGAATAAAATTAAGGCAATAAAAAAATTAAAAGATTTAATCTGGATACTTTGATTGTTTATTGATATTGATGATGAAACCAAATTTCTACCTTGCCCTCCTAAAATTTCTAATCATCCTATGTCGATTGATTTAATAATATTTCTTCCTAAGAGTATTGAAAACTTAGTGAGTGGTTGAGTAGAAATTGGGGCTAAAAATCATATAGTTGAGAAGAAAAATTTTATTTTATTTATTTCTTTTTCTCTGTAACTGGAATCTCAAGCTAGAAAAGCCAAGAAAATTCCTGAGAGAATTACAAAAATTGTTAATATTTTTAAGTAAAATGGTAGTACGAAAGGAAGGGGAGTGAATTGTAAAAAAATATTTTGGAAAGCAAATCCAGCAATTACAGCTATTAGGCTGAGAATAGTAGTTGCTCAGTTAACATATGGGTCTAATTCTTGCTTTTCATGAAAAGATAATCCCTTAATGTGACCTCAGAGAGAGCAAAAGGATAAACGGAATGAATATGCAGCAGTTATTCCTGTAGCTAAAAAAATTAATAATACTATTAAAAAACTAGTAGGATTGTGAAGAGATAGTTCTAAAATTAGGTCTTTAGAGTAGAATCCTCTTAAAAAAGGAGCGCCACAAAGTGATAGGTTAGCAATATTTATGCATGTTGTTGTTAGTGGGGCTTGGGAAAACAATAAACCTATGTGACGAATGTCTTGAGTGTTTGACCTGTTGTGAATAAACATTCCGGCACATAGAAATAATAAAGCTTTAAATAATGCATGTGTATATAGATGAAAGAGAGCTAAATAAGATATACCTAGTCCTAACCTTATTATCATAACTCCAAGTTGTCTTAAAGTAGACAGAGCAATAATTTTTTTTAAATCGTTTTCATAATTAGCACCAATACCTGCTATAAGCAAAGTTAAAACGGAAATAAATAATAATAGTGGTTTAAATATTGAAATTGTTTCTAAGAAAGGGAAGAAACGGATAATTAGAAAGACTCCAGCAGTCACTAGTGTTGATGAGTGAACTAATGCAGATACAGGAGTTGGGGCTGCCATGGCAGCCGGAAGTCAACTAGAGAAAGGAATTTGTGCTCTTTTTGTTATAGCTGCTAATGTCACTGTGAGTGCTAGTCATGATGTAAGATAAAAGTCTCAAATCGATAAAATGGATCAATGCCCTTGTAAAACTAAGATTCCAATTGAGATTAAAATTATTACATCTCCAATTCGGTTTGCTAGAACTGTAACCATTCCAGCACCTAGAGATTTTATATTCTGATAGTAAATAACCAAAGCGAATGATACAATCCCTAGGCCATCTCAACCTAAAAGTAATGCAGGTAACCTAGGAATGAATACTAAAAGATTTATTGATAGAACAAATAGCATAACTAGTCATACAAAACGTTTTAAAAATGGATCATGTGATATATATCTTGAGGAGAATATTATAACACAACCTGAAATTAGACAAACTACATTACTAAAACTGAGTCTAATTGGATCTAGAATTAGTATTAAGGTTATGCTGCAAGAACTCATTTGAAAAATTGATCATTCTAAAATGATGTTTTTTCTTTTAAGGATAAATATTATTGTAATAGGAAATGATATTGTACTATACAATAAAAGAAACAATGAACTAATAGAAGAGGATTTTAAAGTTATATTCATAGGTCAAGTGAAATAAAACTTTCATTATCAAATCCACAGGCTGATGTTTTAATTAAACTAACTTGACTAGGTTCACATTGAAATTAGGTCTCTTTTTAAGATTAGAAAGTTTCCAGGAATTCAATGTAAAAGAAATAGAGTAAATCCAGTTGATTTAAAGTCGTTAAAAGGTTTTAAAAACTTTGGACTTCCTCCATGTTGTGTTCTTGTGTATAAGTATATTCTATATAAGGCAGCTAGAAAACTTATTAAACCCAATGAAATTAAGTAGTATTTAGAGCTAAAAATAGTAGAAGGAAAGATTATAATTTCTCCCAGTAAGTTGATTCTAGGTGGGGCTGCCATATTTATAATACAAAATAAAAACCATCACATTGCTAGTAGAGGTAACAATATTAGTATTCCTTTTCTTAAAAATAATCTTCGTGTATGGCTTTTTTCGTAAGTATAATTAGCCAGTGCAAAAAGTGCTGAAGAACAAAATCCATGAGACAGTATTAGAATTAATGCACCTCTCCATCCTCAGGAGGTGTTTGAAAAAGCTCCAGCTAATATCAAAGATATATGTCCAATTGAAGAATAAGCAATAAGAGATTTTAAATCTACTTGGCGGAAACATACAATTCTTGTAATCACTCCTCCTCAAATTGCTAAAGAAAAAATAATAATACATGTTTGTGAGGAGATGAAATTAAAGTATTGATATACCCGAAGAATTCCATATCCTCCTAATTTTAAAAGAACTGCCGCTAAAACTATAGAACCTGCCACTGGGGCTTCAACATGGGCTTTAGGAAGCCATAAATGTACTGTAAATATAGGAAGTTTGACTAAAAATGCAGTGAAACATAGTAGTGTTAAAAAATTTCAAGCCCATGAACAATCGGTGCTATAAGGATGGGTGCGTAATCTTCTAATTATTAAGATATCTCTTGATCTGAATCTTTGAGAGGCCCATAAAATGATCAATAAGAGGGGCAGGGAAGCAGCTACTGTATAAATTATTATATATATACCAGCCTGAAGTCGTTCTGGTTGATACCCTCAACCTAGAATTAATAGAAGTGTAGGGATTAACGAAGCCTCAAAAAGAAAATAAAAAATTAGGATTCTAGAAGATATAAAGGTTAAGATTAAGATTAAATTAAGGCTTAATACAAATCTTGAGAATAACAAATAATTATTTTTAGCAATTTTTACCCTGTTTTGCCTAGCTAGTATCATTATAAGAGAAATTCATAGAGTTAATGAAATTAGGATTCTTGATATAGAATCGATTCTTAAAAAAGAATTAATAGACTCGTATGAAAAGAATGGATTAAATAAGTGGATTAAAGAAATCAATCTTCCTAAGCCTAAAGACCATATTTTATGGTACCAACATCATTTTTTGTTAATAAATAATAAAAAGGTTGAACTTATAAAGATTACCCCTAACATTTATGTATAGAAAATCTTGAAACGTAATCATTTCCTTCTGAACGAATAATTGCTACTAAAATAGCTAACCCTAAGCTAGCTTCACAAGCCCCTAAAGTGATAAGGATTAAAGAAGTTTCTCCACTAAAAGTAATATTAGTTGATAAAGCAAATAATATAATAAATAAATTTATAGTGATGGCTTCTAAGCTCAATAGAACTCTCAATAAATGTTTGTATTGTAAAGAGAGGGCTAATAAAGCTATAAAAACTCCAAATATTCTAAGCATAGTTAAATAAAATATTCTCATTTCTTATATTAATTAAGTAGCAACAATAGCTTAAAATAGAGCATTGGTCTTGTAAGCCAAAGGTGAATGGAATTTTCTTGTTGCTAAGTTATTAAGTGAATTGAACACTTCAAATTTGTTTTCAAGACAAATTTTCCCCAGGAAATAACTTTTAATGTGTTAATAGTCTAGAATTTTATCCCATAGTAATTGAACTATAGGATCTACTGCAAAATATATAAAATATAAAACAGTAAAAATTTGACCAATTTGCTCATAAGGTGCTTCTACTGGGCAGGCTCCAATTCAAGTCAGAATAAAAAATATACCAATATAAAATCAAAATAAAATTTGATTTAAAGGATAAAATGCTATAGAACGGAATTTCCCTAGGTGAGTAAATGGTAAAATAAATAAAATAGCAATAGATATTACTAATGCAATAACACCTCCCAATTTGTTAGGAATAGACCGTAAAATAGCATATGCAAAAAGGAAATATCATTCGGGCTGGATATGGACAGGAGTTACTAAAGGGTTAGCAGGAATAAAGTTTTCCGGATCAGTTAGTAACTGTGGGGAAAATAAAGCTAGTATACTTAAAAGGAATAAGACAACTAAGAATCCTACTAAGTCTTTGAACGTATAATATGAATGAAATGGAATTTTTTCCCCATCTCTATTAATACCTAAAGGATTGTTAGATCCAGTTTCGTGGAGAAATAGTAAATGAAGTACAGCAAGTGCTGCAATGACAAAAGGTAAAAGAAAATGGAGGGCAAAGAAACGAGTGAGAGTGGCATTGTCTACTGCAAATCCTCCTCATACCCACTCTACTAGTATCTTCCCAACATAAGGAATGGCTGATAACAAATTTGTAATAACAGTAGCTCCCCAAAATGATATTTGACCTCAGGGTAAAACATACCCTAAGAAAGCTGTTCCTATTGTTAAAAACAGAAGAATTACACCAATGTTTCAAGTATGGACATTTACATAAGATCCGTAATATATACCTCGACCGGCGTGCAAATAAAGACAGATAAAAAATCATGATGCTCCATTAGCATGTAAAGCTCGAAGTAATCAGCCATATGAAACATCTCGGGAAATATGTATTACAGAACTGAAAGCTAAATCTACATGAGCAGTATAATGTATAGCTAGAAATAAACCTGTCACAATTTGAATACCTAAACATAAACCTAATAATGAACCGAAGTTTCATCAGATTGATAAATTAGATGGAGCAGGAAGATCAACTAAGGCTCCATTTATAACCTTTAAAATAGGATGTACTTTTCGAATAGGACTTCGCATATCTATGAAGTGTGCTTAGCTACTAAACGGACGAAGAGAAGCTTGTTGGTAATAACAAATCTTAACTACGACAATTAAGTTAATTAATAAAATAAGAGCTAAACCAATTAAAATTGAAATTATCTGAGGAGCTACTATTTCAATACCATAAATCTTTAAAAATTTTATATCTCTAAAAATCCTTAAGTATCTGATAGATGAAACATCAATTAATGGAAGAAAATAGAAAATACTAAAGACAGGAAGAACTATAGCTAAAAAAAATAGTATAGGAGTTCCCTTCCCAAACAAAACATTAGGGGATAATGCTGCTACATAGGCAAATATTACTAGCAAACCACCTACGTAAATCAGAAATAAAATGTAACCATATCATGGAGATAGTATTATGGCCCTAATAAAACATATTAAAAGAGTAGAGATTATAATAACTAACCCTAAACTTAAAGGTTGTATTATTAAAGGCAATAATAAAAGACTAGATAACGTTATGCTAAAAACGATTAATGCTCTCATTTCGAAATGTGGGATTATATACCCAAGCTTTAGCTTCCAATGCTAATATTTTTGTTAAACTACATTTTCGTTCATTAACGGCTTAGTAATAAATATAGGAAGAAAGGGCTGCTACTAACAAAAGAAAACTTAGAGCAGCTGGCAGAAATCCTTTCCAAGTTAATCTCATTAATAAGTCATAACGAAATCGTGGATAACTTCCGCGAACTCAAATAAATGCGAAAGCAAAAAATAGAACTTTAAGCATAAAAGCCAAGTCACTTTCGATAAAAATTATAGATCTTCCTCCAAAAAAAAGTAGAGCAGAAAATAAGCTTATTACTAGGATATTAGCGTATTCAGCTAGAAAAATTAATGCAAAGCCAGCTGCGCCATACTCAATGTTAAATCCTGAAACTAATTCAGACTCTCCTTCCGCAAAATCAAATGGAGCTCGATTAGTTTCTGCAACACAAGTTACAAACCATATTAAGGAAACTGGAATCATTAGAAAAGTTAATCAAACATGTTCCTGAGATTCCTTAATTTCAATGAAACTAAATCTACCTACCAAAAACAAAGGAAAAAGAAGAATTAAGGCTATTCTAACTTCATAAGAAATAGTTTGGGCAATAGCTCGTAATCTACCTAATAAAGCATATTTAGAATTAGATGCTCATCCGGCTAATAAAGTTCCATATACATTTATTCCAGAAACGCATAAAAAAAATAAAATACCTCATTTAAAATGAGAGCAAGAATACAATCTTGGGTATAATTGTCATAGTAATAAAGCTAAGATAAACCTAAAAATAGGAGCAATAAAGTAAGGAGAGTAATTTGCCATAGTTGGCTTTGCAATTTCCTTAGTTAAAAGTTTAGCTGCATCTGCTAAAGGTTGTGGTAACCCTATAAATCCTACTTTATTGGGTCCTTTTCGAATTTGAATATATCTAAGGCCTTTCCGTTCTAAAAGAGTAAAAAAAGCGACTGCCAATAAAATACAAATATAGGCGAATACCGTTGAAATAATAGAAATATACATTATAAAGAAAAGAAATTTCATCTTTATATTTAGGGCTTAAACCTAATGCACTTCATCTGCCATCTTTATATTTATCAAATAAAGGAATTTCACCTATATCTATTGATCCTAAGTCAATTGCATTAAATTTTGCTAATTTGATTTATTTAGTTTTTAATTAAATTTAATCAATAAAAATATAACTATTATGATAAATTGGTCCTTTCGTACTAAATTTACCAAAGCAATTAAAGATAGAAACTGACCTGGCTCACGCCGGTCTGAACTCAGATCACGTAGAATTTTAATGGTCGAACAGACCAACCCTTAAAGACTTCTGCACCTTTAGGATATTCTGGTCCAACATCGAGGTCACAAACCTTTTTTTCGATATGAGCTCTTAAAAAAGATAATGCTGTTATCCCTACGGTAACTAATTCCTTTAATCAAAAGTATTTTGGATCAATTCTGGTTTGATTGTAATTAACTTGATAAAGGAAGCTTTCTATGTTCCTTAGTCGCCCCAACTAAAATATTTAATGGATAATTTTTTATAAATATTAACACTTAATTCCATTAACTTTTTTCAAGCTCGATAGGGTCTTCTTGTCTTTTAATTTGACTCAGGCTTCTTCACCTGAAAATAAAATTCTATGAAATTATAAAGAGACAGTCTCATTCTTGTCAAACCATTCATACTAGCCTTCAATTATAAGGCAAATGATTATGCTACCTTTGCACGGTCAGAGTACCGCGGCCGTTAAAAATTCACTGGGCAGGTCCGACTCCTTATCTTTAAAATTCAAGGAGCCATGTTTTTGCTAAACAGGCAGAATGAATATTTGCCGAGTTCCTTTCTATAATTTTTTTTGAAAAAATAGTTGTAAATCTTAACTAATAGGTTGTTAAAATCATAAAATATTTTGAATACTCATTTTAGCATTGATATAATTCAATTCAATTATTGAATTTTTTTCTATGACTATAAGCAAATTGATTATTTTTTTAATGAATGAATGAATTATAACAAACTCAAAATTTTAGCTATTTTCAAGCCTAAATTTCAATAAAAATATAATGCAAATATAATTTTAATTTTCGAGCTTATCCTCAAAAATTTGACTAAATTAAATTCTTTTTATACTAAGACTTATAAAAATTAAATTAATTTAGAGCACTTATATGCCTTTATAGAAAAACTAGCTATCATCTAATACGAATAAAATTTCATTTCCATTTTTATTTCTAAGAAAGTTTTTGCTACAACTACTCCCTTGTACCAATATACTGAATAAAAATAACTCATTAGATTTCGAGAGATCTAAGAAAAAACATGTATCTAGCTAAACCATGATGCAAAAGGTACAAATATTAAATTTTTTTATTACTTAATTTATTTTATTTCCCTTACGGTACTTTTCTTAGATCATATTTAATAATTTTCTGTCACCTTTACTAAATTTAAAAATGTTTTTAATTATTATTTGTTTTGGCAATTTAGACTAAACTACTTATTTAAAAACAACTCATAATTTAAGTATATTTTCAGTGTAAGTGAAATGTATTATATTTATACTATGTTTTTCATCTAGGGACAATTTCCATTACCCCTGCTATGTTACGACTTATCTCATTTTTCAACGAGAGCGACGGGCGATGTGTGCACGTTTCAGAGCCTCATTCAAACTATTTATATATTCCAGTTTACTTTCAAGTCCTCCTTCAAAAAATAAATTTCATTTAAATTTCCGTAATTATAATTTTTATAATTGTAACCCATCCTCTCCTTATTATAGGCTGCACCTTGATCTGACGTTTTAACTCAAAGTAATTTTGATTGCTAACTTCTATATTTTTAAAAGTTACCTGACGACGACGGTATACAAACTGATTACAAAATAAGGTCAGATATTGCGTGGATTGTCGATTATGAGACAGGTTCCCCTGATAGGTCTAAAACACCGCCAAGCCCTTTGAGTTTTAAATTTTTAACCATTCATAGTACTCTGGTAAATTTAATTATATTTAAAATCAAGAATAATGGGGTATCTAATCCCAGTTTCCCTCAAGATTATCACAGCTTCAGTATTTAACTCTAATGCTATTTTTAGATTAGCTATCTATATACAAATTTTACTTTTTTATAGATGTTTAATAAACAAATTTATTTCATAAACCTAACTGTCTTTTTACCTAGAAATATAACTTAATCACTTGGTATAACCGCGGATGCTGGCACCAAGTTAACCTGATTTAATGTACGAAGTTAATTCAGGCTTTCGCCCTTATTTAATTAATCTTCAGCACTGGTGTTAGTGGGACCTTTCAAAGCATTTTTTATACTTATAATACTTTAAGAAATTATGTAAATTTATATAATTTATTAAAACTACATCCGTTCTTACCTCACCTCTTTCTATAAAAACCATGTGTATCACTATGTTCTTGTTATATTATCAAGTCAGAGCCAAGCTTAGCTAATAATTACTAATGGTTAAAAGTGATTACTTTTATTTATACACATATTAGAATCCATTTTATCTTCTAATAAAGAGTTTCTATGGTGTATAAACGCACATTAGATTTTCATTCTAAAGGAATAAAATTATTTTATTAGAAATAACTTTATTATTTTAAATATCTTTTGAGTATGATGTAGTACGCTTGTCTTCCAAGCAAGAGGATTAAAAAATTTTAAAAAAGATATTACAAAGCGGTGTAAGGGCACAAAGAATTTTGATTTCTTAGGAGAGGTTCATATCCTCCTGGTAAGGTTTTAAGTTAATTTAAACTATAAGCCTTCAAAGCTTAATATAAAGAAAAATCTTTAAACCTTGCCCGCCATAGTTTATATAAAACATCGACCTGCAAAATCGAGAAAGGAATAACTTCCTGGTGTGTTTGTTTGGTGGCTGAGCGGACAAGCGGTAGACTGTAGATCTATTAACGAAGTTAATTCTTCCCAACAAAATGTAAAATAAGCTAAAAAGAAGCTATTGGGTTCATACCCCAAAAATGAACATAAGTTCTTTTACAATATAATTTTTTATTTAAGTGAATCATACACCGACTAATGTGGGTGTTCATCAGAATATAAAGTAATTAAAAGGCAAAAAATATAAGCCTGAATTAAACTAATTCCAAACTCAAAGATTGTATATAGAACCTGAATTGACAGTAACAGCAATATAGAAAAAACGGATGATAGGAAAAAACTAGCCGTTAAATAATTACCAATCAATGTTAAAACAATATGACCAGCTCTTATATTTGCAGTTAATCGAACTGATAAAGTAATCGGACGTACTATAATTCTTACTGTCTCAATAATAACTAAAAAGGGATTCAACGGTGCTGGTGCTCCCATAGGAAGAAGGCCTGCTACAACTGAACTAGGGTTATAAAAGACTGCTGATACAATTAGTGTTAATCATAAGGGTAAGCCTAAAGATAATGAAACTGCTAAATGACTAGTAGGTCTAAAAACATACGGAATTAACCCTCTTATGTTTATCAGAATTAAAAATAAAAACAGACCTGTAATAATATTAACAAATCCTCCTATATTGATACCAAAGGAACGAAAAACTTGAGAAGAAGCAGTATCTTTAAAAATACTTACAATTCTAAGTCATCGAGGGGATATTACTCAATAAGAAGAACTAAAGAGAATAATCGTAATTAGAGAAAAAACTCATATCAATACATATAACGATATAAAAACTTGATTATTATCATCAAAAGAAGAAAAAATGTCTACAAGCATTCTTTATTTATCAATTTCATTTGTTTTCTTTAAGTGGAGCCGAAGTTAAGTTTTCCCCTTGAAAAAAAACTTTATTAGATCATCAAATTAATACAGATATAGTTAATACAGCTACTCAGAATAAAAGAAACAACAAGATTCAATTTAGTGGAGATAATTGAGGCATGTAAAAAGTACTAAGTTTAATTAGTAACGTAAGGCTGACAACCTTATATTATATTTTAACTAACTTTTTATTCTGACACATTAATAGCTCACTCTAAAAAATTCTTTAATGGAACAGCTTCTACTACAATAGGTATAAATGAATGGTTAGCTCCACAAATTTCAGAGCATTGACCATAAAAAACTCCAGGATACTTAATAAAAAAACCTAATTGATTTAACCGGCCTGGAACAGCATCTACTTTAACTCCTAAGGATGGTACAGTTCAAGAATGAATAACATCAGCTGAAGTTACTAACACACGCAAATCGGTTTGAGTTGGTAGTACAACTCGATGGTCTACCTCTAACAGTCGAAAATCACCAGGTTCTAATTCGTTAGTTGGTACTATATATGAATCAAACTCAATGTTTGAATAATCAGAATATTCATATCTCCAATATCATTGGTGACCAATTCTCTTAACAGTTAAACTACAATCACCAATTTCATCAAGTAGATATAATAAACGTAAAGAAGGTAACGCTAAAAAAATTAAAATAAATGCAGGAATAATCGTTCAAATGGTCTCAATAGACTGTCCCTCAACCAAAGAACGACAAGTATACTTATTCACTATTAAAGATACTGCGGCATACCCAACTAAACTAATAATTATTACTAAAATTATTATAGCATGGTCATGAAAAAAAATTAATTCTTCCATTAGCGGGGAAGCTGCATCTTGGAATCCTAATTGTCCTCATAGGCTCATGTCGTAATATATTAAGTTAATTAACTAGCTACTAATGCTCCTGTTTCTGGGGCATTATGAAAATCAGCTGGTAAAATGTTATCTCATTCTAAAGCTGTTCTTAAATGAGTTCTTCAAATTACACTCCGCTGTGAAATTAATGCTTCTCATACAATCACCATAAAATACAAAACAGCTACAAAAGAAATTATTGAACCAATTGAGGATACAACATTTCACTTTGTATAGCAGTCTGGATAATCTGAATAACGCCGCGGCATTCCAGCTAAACCTAAAAAATGCTGAGGAAAAAAGGTTACGTTAACTCCAATAAACATAATGTAAAAATGAGCTTTAGTTCATCGTTCATTTAGCGTCACTCCACTTAATAGAGGAAACCAGTAGTTAAAAGCCCCAAATAAAGCAAATACTGCCCCTATTGAAAGAACATAATGAAAATGAGCTACAACATAATATGTATCATGAAGCATAATATCTAAAGATGAATTTGATAACACAATTCCTGTTAAGCCTCCAACGGTAAAAAGAAAAATAAACCCTAATGCTCAAAGCATAGGAGTTTCATACTTAATTTTAGCACCATGAATCGTAGCAAGCCAACTAAATACTTTAATTCCTGTTGGAACAGCAATGATTATTGTAGCTGCTGTAAAATATGCACGAGTATCAACGTCTATTCCAACTGTAAATATATGATGAGCTCATACAATAAAACCTAGCACACCAATAGCTAGTATTGCATAAATCATTCCTAAGGTTCCAAACGTTTCTTTCTTAGCAGAATAGTGACTAACAATATGGGAAATTATACCAAATCCCGGAAGAATTAGAATATAAACTTCAGGATGCCCAAAAAATCAAAACAAATGCTGATATAAAATTGGATCTCCACCTCCTGCAGGATCAAAGAATGTGGTATTAAAATTTCGATCCGTTAGAAGTATTGTAATAGCCCCTGCTAAAACTGGCAGAGATAGGAGTAATAAAATAGCAGTAATTTTCACAGATCACACAAATAAAGGAAGACGTTCAAATTGCATTCCTCGTCATCGTATATTGATAATAGTTGTAATAAAATTTACAGCCCCAAGAATTGAAGACACACCAGCGAGATGTAAAGAAAAAATAGCCAAGTCTACAGAGCCCCCTGCATGAGCTAGGTTAGCAGATAAAGGAGGATAAACAGTTCATCCAGTCCCTACTCCACTTTCTACCGCAGCAGAAGATAGTAAAAGAAGTAATGCAGGTGGAAGTAACCAAAATCTTATATTATTTAAACGGGGAAAGGCTATATCGGGAGCTCCTAATATTAACGGAACTAGTCAATTTCCGAATCCCCCAATCATCATTGGTATTACCAGAAAGAAAATTATTACAAAAGCATGAGCTGTAACAATTACATTATAAAGTTGATCATCACCAAGAAGTGCTCCTGGTTGCCCAAGCTCAGCACGAATAAGAAGTCTTAATGCCGTACCAACTAATCCTGATCATATTCCGAATAGAATATACAATGTTCCAATGTCTTTATGATTTGTAGAAAATAATCAACGCAT